TTGCGTTGATTATATTCGACTAATCATAAAGATATTGGAACTTTATATATGATTTTTGGAGTTTGATGTGGATTAGTAGGAACTGGTTTATCTTTACTAATTCGACTTGAATTAGGTGTAACTGGAGTGTTTACTGATGGACATATTTATAATGTTATTGTAACAGCACATGCTTTTGTAATAATTTTTTTTATAGTAATACCAATTATAATTGGTGGATTTGGTAATTGAATAGTTCCATTATTAATTGGAGCTCCAGATATAAGTTTTCCTCGATTGAATAATATAAGATTTTGATTATTACCACCTTCTTTTATTTTACTTATTAGTTCTATATTAATTGAAGGAGGAGCAGGTACAGGTTGAACTGTATATCCTCCTTTAAGAAGATCTATTGGACATAGAGGACCTTCTGTAGATATAGTTATTTTTTCTTTACATTTAGCTGGTATATCATCTATTTTAGGAGCTGTAAATTTTATTACAACTATTTTTAATATACGTTCCAGAGGATTAACTTTTGAACGTATAAGACTATTTGTATGATCAATTTTAATTACGGTTTTTTTATTATTATTATCATTGCCTGTATTAGCTGGTGCTATTACTATATTACTAACAGATCGAAATTTTAATACTAGTTTTTTTGATCCTGCTGGAGGTGGTGATCCAATTTTATATCAACATTTATTTTGATTTTTTGGTCATCCTGAAGTTTATATTCTAATTTTACCAGGATTTGGAATTGTTTCACATATTTTAAGAAATGCATCTTTAAAGCAACCTTTTGGTACATTAGGAATAATTTATGCTATAATTTCTATTGGTATTTTAGGATTTATTGTATGAGCTCATCATATATTTACAGTAGGAATAGATGTTGATACTCGGGCATATTTTACTGCAGCAACAATAATTATTGCTGTTCCTACAGGAATTAAAGTATTTAGATGAATAATAACTCTTTATGGAATAAAACGACACTTTTCAGCTGCAATATATTGAGTTATAGGTTTTATTTTTTTATTTACTTTAGGTGGTCTTACTGGAATTGTATTATCAAATTCTTCATTAGATATTGTATTACATGATACTTATTATGTAGTAGCTCATTTTCATTATGTATTATCAATAGGTGCCGTATTTGCAATTTTTGGAGGTTTTGTATATTGATTTCCACTTATAAGAGGTATTTGTATAAGTGAAGTTTTAGCTAAATGTCAATTTATTATTATATTTATATCTGTTAATTTAACTTTTTTTCCTCAACATTTTTTAGGTTTAGCTGGAATACCTCGTCGATATGTAGATTACCCAGATTCTTATGTAAAATGAAATCAAATTTCATCAGTTGGATCAATTAATAACTTTATTTTCTGTTCTACTTTTTTTTATAATAGTTTGGGAAGCTTATATCGTTCAACGAGGTGTAATTTTTACTGAACATTCTATTATTTCTCGAGAATGAACTGAAGCTCATTTTCCTCCTGATTTTCATACTAATATAATTCCTAGGGTATCTGTTCTTTAGAAAACAAAAAAATTTAATTTTAAAATAATATAATATTTTTAAAAGTTGATTGTATAATATAAAAATTAAAGTATATATTGCTTACAACAATAAAGAGAATAAAAAAGGAATTATAAATTTCTACAATTTATTAATTATAAAAATTTTTAATAAATTAAAAAGGGTTTTAAATTAATAAAAAGGTTATTTTAAAAAAAATTTTTATAAATAAATTTTACCTTTTGCATAATGGTTAAATTATAATATTTTAAATTTTTATAGTCCCGAAAAAAAATGATCAATAAAATATAAAAATTTATCTTAGAAAAAAGAAAGATTGTAGTATAAATCTATAAAAATTTTACTATAGGAGTGAAAGGCTTATTCAAATTTTTTTATATCTGGATTAAAGGGAAATGTATTTAGTACAAAAAATTATAAATAAATAGTGATAAGATTATTTATAGTTAAGAAAAATTAAATAATATTAATAACAAAAAATTATATAATAGATTTAAAATTTATGAAAAACATAAAAATTACTGTGAAAAATTTTCTTTTATTATACCTTTTTATTTTAATAAATTTTTTTTGAAAATAATTATGTTTAAATAAGTATAAATTTTATAATAAAAAACTTATAAGGAACTCGGCAAAATTTTATTATTTTTAACTGTTTAACAAAAACATAGCTTGTTGAATTTAAATAATAAGTTATTTCTGCCCTGTGATTTTAAAATAAATTTTAACGGCCGCAGTACTTTGACTGTGCAAAGGTAGCAAAATAAATAGGCTTTTAATTGAAGTCGAGAATGAAAGGAAAAATTAAAATAAACTGTCTTAAAAGTTTTTTTTAAAAATTGCTAATATGGTGAAAATTCCATAATAAAATTTTAATAGACGAGAAGACCCTATGAATTATTATTAAAAATTTTTATAAAATTTTAAATTTTTGTTGGGGCAACAGGAAAAAAGAGAAAAAATTTTCTATTATTATAATTTTATATTTGAAGTTCTTACTATAAATGAATTTAATTACCTTAGGGATAACAGCATAATTATTTTTATAGATTATGACCTCGATGTTGGACTAAGAAATAATATAATTAACAATTATATTATAAGGTTCTGTTCGAACCAAATTTTCTTACATGATCTGAGTTCAGACCGGCGTAAGCCAGGTCAGTTTCTATCTTTTAATAATGTTTTTATTAGTACGAAAGGACCATAATAACAAAATAAAAAGTTTTTTTAGTTTAGCAAAAAAATGCAAGTGATTTAGAGTCAAAAGATAACTTTTAAAAAGTAATTAAAAATAAAGTAAAAGAAGTTTTTAACATTAACTTTGGGAGTTAGTAAATTGAGCTTAGGTTCACTTTTAAAACAATATAAATAATTTTTATAGGTTTTTTATACTTTAAATTTTAGAAGATCTATTTTGCAGATAGAAAGTAACTTTTGGGTTTTAAAACAAAAATTAAATGAGTATTATTTTTTTTTTAACAAATATATTTTTAATAAGTTATTATTGAATTACTGCACCAATTGTTTTATTATTTTTAATTACTAGTTGTAGAATATTACTTTCAATTTTAATAGGTCTTTTACATAGGGCTTGATATGGATATATTTTATTTCTTTTATATGTAGGTGGTGTATTGGTTTTATTTATATATACTGTTATTTTAAGTAGAAATATGAAAACTAAATTTATTTCTATTACACATATAATATTTTTAATTATATTAAGATTAGTAATGACGTTAATAGTAAAAGATTTTTCAATACTCCAATTAGGAGTTAGAATTACTTTAAGAAGTAAAATAATAAATATATATATATTTATACTTATAGGTATTGTATTATTACTTGTAATATTATCTATTTTACATTTAATAATTAGAAGAGGAAAAAAAAGATTAAATGTTACTAAATAAATCATTATTTCGATCTTCATTATTATTAGGTAGATTAATATTATTATTATTATTTATTATATTAAATAGAAGTATTTCAAATTTTATTTATTTATTAGAAGTAAAATTGTTATATATTTCTTCAACTTGGCTGAGTATATCTTTTATTATTGATTATTTAAGTCTTAGATTTAGATTAGTAGTATTAATAGTTTCCTTATGTGTATTTAGATTTGCAATCAATTATATATATTTAGATTTAAGAAAATTTCGGTTTATAATTGTACTAATAATATTTGTTTTTTCAATAAATTTATTAGTTATATCTGGTTCATTTTTAACATTAATAATTGGATGAGATGGGTTAGGTTTAAGATCTTTTGTTTTAATTATTTATTATATAAATTCAAGTAGATTGAAGGCAGGAATACTTACATTACTTAGAAATCGAATTGGAGATATTATAATTATATGAAGATTTATTTTTTTTTGTTATTTAGGATATTTTAATATTTTTCCATTAGAAAAATATCATTTTATGTGTTTATTATTATTAACTATTGCAGCTATAACAAAAAGTGCTCAGTACCCATTTAGAGCATGACTTCCGGCAGCTATAGCTGCTCCTACTCCTGTAAGAGCTTTAGTTCATTCTTCAACTTTAGTTACTGCTGGTGTATTTTTATTAATTCGATTTTTAATAAGTGCACAATTATCTACATTTACTATTAATATATTAAATTTTGTTAGAGCTATAACATGTTTTATAGGAGGTGTAGTAGCTTGTTTTGAACATGATATTAAAAAAGTAATTGCTTTTTCAACATTAAGGCAATTAGGACTTATAATATACAGAATTAGAATAAATTTTTCTAATTTAGCGCTTATTCATTTATATACTCATGCTATATTTAAAAGATTATTATTTCTTAGAGCAGGTATAATTTTAATAATTAGATTTGGAATTCAGGATTTACGATTATTAGGTTCTGTTATTAAATATAATCCTTCATTATGTTTATTTTTTAATATTAGAACTCTTTGTTTATTAGGAATTCCTTTTATATCTTCTTTTTATTCTAAACATATTATTTATGAAATAATAATAATATCGCCATTAAATATTTTTAGATTAATATTAATATTATTAGGAACTATATTAACTGGAATTTATTCTATTCGTATATTATTAAGTCTTATATGAAAAAAAAATTATAATTGTAATATAAGTTTAAAAATCTCAATAAAAGAATATTTTCCAATAATCCTTCTTTTTATTATATCAATTATTATTGGAAAAATGTTAAGAATAAATAATATAATTTTTTGAGAAACTTTATATGTAAATTCAACATGATCCTTAATTACTATAATTTTACCAATTATTGGAGCTTTTTTAGGAACATATATAATAATACATTATTATTATAATTCTACTGGTAATTATTTTTTTAGTAGTATATTTTTTTTATGAGAAAGTTCAAACTCTATAAATTTATTTTTAATGGAACCTAGAAAGAAAATAAAAGTTTTAGATTATGGGTGATTAGAACCGTTTTATATTAAAAGAAGATTTTATAATATTTTAGATTATAAAATAAAAGTATTTTTTGGTTATGGATTTCATTATTTAAGTTTTATACTTCATGGAAAAATAGTAATTTTTATAGTATTTATAGTATGTTATATACTGTCTTAAAAATTTATTTAATTAGATTATGTGTTCTTTTATCTGTTGCATTTTATACTTTATTAGAACGAAAAGTATTAAGATATATTCAAACTCGTAAAGGTCCAAATAAAGTAGGTTTAGGAGGTATTTTTCAACCTATTTCTGATGCAATTAAATTATTTGTAAAAGAAATAATTTTTATTCAATCTTCTAATAAATTTATATTTTGTATTGTCTCAATAATAGCATTATTTGTAAGATTAACTTTATGAGGCTTATACCCAAGTTCATTTTCACTAAATTATATTATATATAGTTTATTTTTTTTTATATGCGCTAGTGGACTAAATGTTTATATTATTACATTAGCTGGATGATCCTCAAATAGAGCATATTCTTTTTTAGGAAGATTACGAGCTTCTGCTCAATCTATTTCTTATGAAATTTCAATAATAACATTAATTTTATTTCCTATATTTATTTTAATATCTATATCTTTTCAATATTCAGTATTTAATTTTCCTGTATTTATACTTCTTTTACCTATATTATTTTTATGATTTGTGACTTTATTAGCAGAAACTAATCGGGCACCTTTTGATTTTGCAGAAGGTGAATCAGAAATTGTATCTGGATTTAATATTGAATATGCTGGTGGTTTATTTGCTTTATTATTTTTAGGAGAATACGTAAGAATTTTATTTATATCTATAATAACTAGAGTATGATTTTTATATAATATAAATATAATTTTATTTATATTAAATATTATTATATTAAGTCTGTTTTTTTTAGTTATTCGTGGTGTATACCCACGATTTCGATATGATCTGTTAATATATTTATGTTGAAAAACACTTTTACCATTTTCAATTTGCTTATTATTATTAATACCTGTAGTATTTTTTATTTAAAAAATTACATTAAATTATCTTACATTTTTATGATGTATTTTTTTATTAGTTGTATTTTCTATACAACGATTTTCATTATTAAATTGTTTAATTTTATTAGAAAGCTTAGTTTTATTTAGTATTTTTTACTGTTATTATAATTTATTAGTATTTGAAGGAAGAATTAATTTTATTTTATTTCTTTTAGTTTTAGCAGCTTCCGAAGCTGCTATTGGATTAACAATTTTAGTTATAGTAATTCGATTATATAGTAATGATTTATTTTCTTCAATAAATTTATTTGCGAAAAATTGAAAATTTAAAAAATATTTTATATTTACCTAGCCCTATAAATATTTCTGTATGATGAAATGGTGGTTCTATTTTAGGAATATTATTAGGTTCTCAAATTATTACAGGTTTATTTCTTTCTATATATTATATTTCTGATACAAATATGGCTTTTGATTCAATTATTCATATTATGCGAGATGTAAGAAATGGTTGAAGAATACGACTTATTCATGCAAATGGTGCTTCTATTTTTTTTTTATTTTTATATTTACATATTGGTCGAAGTTTATATTATCAAAGATATACTACAAATTATATATCTTGAATAGTAGGAGTATCAATTTTTTTAATTAGAATGGCCAGTGCTTTTTTAGGATATGTATTACCTTGAGGTCAAATATCATATTGGGGAGCAACAGTAATTACTAATCTTCTTAGAGCGATTCCTTACTGAGGTCAAAATTTAGTTATTTGAATTTGAGGTGGATATTCTGTTGGTCCTGCAACTTTAGGTCGATTTTTTTCCTTACATTTTATTTTACCATTTTTAATTCTTGTATTAGTTTTAATACATTTAATTTTTTTACATTTAAAAGGATCAACAAATCCATTAGGTCAATTAAGAGGTATTAACAAAGTAACATTTCATCCTTATTATACATTTAAAGATTTAGTGGGATTTATTATAATTTTTTTGCTTATATTAGCATTTTGTGGTTTTAAACCTTGATTATTAATAGATCCTGAAAATTTTTTGAATGCAAATTCTATAATTACACCTGTTCATATTCAACCAGAATGATATTTTTTATTTGCATATGCAATTCTTCGTTCAATTCCATCAAAATTTGGAGGAGTTATAGCTTTAGCATTTAGATTATTAATTTTATATTTTTTGCCTTTAAGAAGTAAAATTAAAAATTTTAATGTTTTTGTTTTACCTTTTAATTTAGTACATCAATTTATTTTTTGATCACTAAGTATAACTTTTTGTTTATTAACTTGATTAGGGGCATGTCCTATTGAAGAACCTTATTTTATAATTGCTCAATGGTTTACTAGGTTATATTTTAGATTAATATTAATTACATTATTATTTTAAATTTTACTTAAAAACCGTTTTAATAAAAAATAAATATTTTTAATTAAGTTAAATAAAAACTTATTTTTTGTCAAAAAATCAATCTTTTTAAAAAGGTTAAATAATAAAATAAAATATATAAAAATTTCCCTAAAAATAAATTTATTTTTATTCTTATTTTAAAAATTTTTTTATAAAAAAGTAAAATAGTTTAATTAAAAAACATTATTTTGCAAAAATAAGGATACTTAAGAATTTTTGCTTTTTTAGTAAAACAAAAAATAATAATATTAATTTTACTAAAAATACAACAAAGAAAGAAAAAAGAATCTTTTTATAATTTAATTTAATTTTTGAATAATATTAATAAGTTAAAAAAACTAGTAACCTTCAAAGTTATCAATATAATTCATTGTTTAATATAAAATTTTCTTTAATTTTTTATTATTATTAATTCCTTGAATTTCAAATATTCATGTGCAAAAAACACCTTTTAAGAAAATGTTTTTATTTTTTGTTTTAATTAAAAATGCTAAAAATAAAAATAAGAAGGAAACCTTATTTTAGGTGTTTAAAACCAATGCATGTTTGTTTTTCTGCCACTTATTTTTTATTTTTAAATTTAAAATTTTTTAGACTGAGTAACCATAAATAATAAGCATTATTATTACAGAAATATAATAACGATCTAGAAAATAGCAAAATATTAATAATTTAAATTTTAATAAGAACGGTTTAATCAAATCATTCCAAAATCGATAAATAAGTAAACTTATAATATTTTATAAGAAACAATTTAATGATTTTTTTTCTTTATAAATAGGAAAAGAGTTATAATATATTACTATTGGAAATTTAAATTCAATTAAAAATAAAATTATTCAAAAAGTAATAAAAAGTAATATAAATATATATAATCCATTGGCTGGTCTTAATTGAGGCAGTTTAATTATAATTTTTCTACAAAAAGTAGAAGAAAAAACTTTTTCTTTAACTAAATAAAATAAAATTTAAAATTTTTTATTAAGATAAAAATATAATAAATTTAGTGAGAAAATTTTAATTTTTAAGTATTATTTTTATTTAAAAGGAAGAAAAGTTAAAGTTAAGGATGTTCTTGTAAATATAAGCTTAATAATAATGTAAAAATATAAGCTTGAATAAAACAAACAAAAAATTCAAATAAGGAATAGAAAAATATAATAATAATTGTTAATATAAAATATATTATATTTAACGAGCTTGATAAAACTGTAGAAATTAAGGTTAAAATGATGTGTCCTGCTCTAATATTTGCAACTAATCGTACAGTTAAAGTTAAAGGACGAATTAAAATTCTAACAGTTTCAATTAAAATTAATAATGGTAAAAGAATTAAAGGGGAACCTGTAGGAGCTAAATGAGCTAATGATTTACGTAATCTAAAAAATAATCCTGAAATAATAAGTATTCTTCATAACAAAATAGATAAAGAGCCACTTACTCATAGTCTTGAGGTAGTACTAAACACAAAAGGTAATATTCCTATAAAATTATTAAATAAAATTAATATAAAAATGGAAGAAATAATTAATAAAGAAATATTTAATTTTTTGTTTTTATTATTTTTAAAATTTAATTTTACTTGTTTTAATATTATTATAAATATAGTTCTTCTTCTTCTTATTTGTAGTAATATAATTATTATAATTGTTATAAAGATTACAAAAAAATTTAAAAATATGGAGGTTCCATCTATAGATGAGAATAGATCCATTATCAATAAAAATGTTTGATATTTCAAAAACAATAAGGCCGAAACTTAAATTTAATTTCATTTTTTAATAAAAATAATAATTTATTATGTAAAATATTAAAAAAATTTTGATTATAATCCAAAATTAAAGAATTAAAAATTTATAAAAATTATTTTTTATTTATTGATTTAAGAATTTTATAATTAAATAATTTAATAAAAATAAAAATGATAAAATAAATCTTAAATGTTTGTGGTACATATTTATATTATGAAAAAATATAGTATTTTTGATTTTATACTATTAAGAAAAGAACAGTTTCCACTATTCTTACTTTGTTACGACTTATCTCCTTTTTAATAATAATTTTTAATAAAAATTTTTCAACGAGAGTGACGGGCGATTTGTGCACTAAAATAAATGTTATTCAATATTTAATACTTATTTAATAATTACATTCAAGTCCAACCTTTATAAAATTATTCATTTAAATTTGTGGTAAGTTTTTTTACTATTGTAACTCGCCTACCTCATTTTTATTAGTTGCACCTTGATCTGACATATAAATTTTATAATTTAATTTTTTAAATAAAATAATAAATTTTACTTTTTGACGACGGCATACAAACTTTTTAAAAATATTAGATTTCTAGATGATTGTCTATAATGTGGTAAGTTCCCCTGTTTTTTTATTTTAGCCGCCATAATTTTTAGAGTTTATATAATTTTTATAGGAATACTCCATATTTTATTTTTAATTTAGAATAGTAGGGTATCTAATCCTAGTTTTAGTATTAAATTTAATTTTTTTTTTAAGAAAATAAGTTTATAAATAATTTTGAATTTTACTTTAAAAATCTTTTTTATTTTTTTTTTATATAAAAATAGTATTATTAATTTAATTTTAAAATTTTTATTAAAGTATGACCGCGATTGCTGGCACTTTATTTATCTAAAAATTAATTAGAATTTAAAATTAATTTTCATTATTTTATAATATTTTTTACTGGATTTTTTGATTTGCTTTAATTTCCATTATAATAGTTTAATTGTGTAATTTTTTATATTAAATTAAATTATTAACTAATTTTTTTCTAAAAAGAAGTTATATACTCATTTTTGAGTTATGAGCCCAATAGCTTTTTTAGCTTATTTTTAGATTTTATTTATTTTAAAATATATTATTTGAAAATAAAAAGAAATTTTTATTTAAAGGGAAACGTGTCTGGCTTTTATTCTTACCTACAAAAAATATTTATTACATTTTTATTTTATTTTTCAAACAATCCAAAAAAGAATAAAAGTTTTTATTTTATTAGTTAGCTTAAACAAAAAGAAGAGTAAAGTTTTGAAGCAACTTAGGTAAAAATTTAAAATTTACTAATAAAAATTTTATTTTAAAGATTAAAAATAATTATTATTATTTGTAATATTAAGTTTTTCACAGTTTATACAATATATATCATTTYAAGATATAAAAAATTTTATATAAAATTAAGTGTGGTGAGATATTGAGGTCAATATACTTTTATAGATCCTATATCTCCTGTTCAAAGTGAAATAATTCTTTTTCATGATCATGCAATGATTTTATTAATTGGAATTTTTGGTTTTGTAAGATTTATATTATTAAAATTTATAATAAATAAATTTTCAAGTCGTACAATATTAGATGCTCAAGGATTAGAAATTATTTGAACACTTGTACCTGCTTTTTTATTAATTTGATTAGCTATACCTAGATTACGATTACTTTATTTATTAGATGAAGAAGCTTCAAATGGATTAATTTTAAAAGCTACAGGATATCAGTGATATTGGGGATATGAAACTCCTATAAAACAAAATGAAAATATTCTTAGGTATATAATTCCAGAAAACTTACTAGAAAAAGGTGATTATCGTTTATTAGAAGTAAGTTATCGTCCAAAATTACCTTATATAACTAATATTAATGTTTTAACTACTAGAAGTGATGTAATTCATTCTTGAGCTCTTCCTTCAATAGGTGTAAAAATAGATGCAGTCCCTGGACGATTAAATAATATAGGACTTTTTTCTTATGGTCCAGGAATTTTTTATGGTCAATGTTCTGAAATTTGTGGAGCTGCTCATTCTTTTATACCTATTTGTATTGAATTTATTAAATTGGAAGATTTTTAATAGTCTAAAATTAAAATTTTATTATTAACTTAATTTTTTGTTAGTTAATATAAATAAAGTATTTTTGTTGAATTTTTAGAAATTATTATATATAAAAAATAATTATTATATTTTATATTATTAATTTATTTTTAAAAATTTATAAAACCAAATTTGGTGCTAGATTGTAAATCTTGAATTTTGATCAAAAATTTTTATTGATCTATAAAAATTGATCTATAAAAATTTATTACCTTTTAGATTTATATTTTAAATCATTTGTTTGTGGTACAAAAGAATTTTTAAAAAAGAAGGTATTTATTAATTATGTTTCATAAAAATCTTTCTTTTATTAATAAATTTTTTTCTTTATAGTATAAAAAAGTATATGTATTTTCCAAATACTAGGTCTTAAGTTTTAAAAAAAAGTAAAGAAAAATATTTTTTTGTATAAAATAATAATTTTTTTTATTTTTTTTTAATTAACATTTAAAGGCTTTTATTTTTATAAGCTAATTTTATTTTTAATAAATTTATAATAAAAATTTACCTTCTTTTTCTTTTTATATTTTTATCTTTTACTTCAATCTAGTATACCTATAAATCACTCATAAAGAAGTCCAATTAATAATAATATAATAAAACTATAAAACATAAAAATAGTTAATATTGATTTATTTATATGTAAAACAGAATATAATGGAAATATAAGAACTAATTCAACATCAAATACTAAAAATAGAATTAATAATATAAAAAATCGTAAAGAGAATGGTTTTCGTATATTTCTTATTGGGTTAAAGCCACATTCAAATGGTGATGTTTTTTCATGTCTTTGTTCATATGATTTTCAATAAATAAAATAATATAATAATATTATTACTAATGGAATTAAAATTAAACTTAAAGAGCCTATAAAAAACAAAATTTCACTGGAAAACAAAAGAGAGTTTCCCTATAAAGAATTTCAAATTCCATAAAAAAGGTGAAAAATTTTATTAGGAAATAAATTTTTATTATGGCTGCTAACTTTAATAAGGGAGTAAAATTTTCTTCCATTTCCAAAATATTAATTTATTTTTTATAAGAAGATTGTTAATTGTAATAAGATTAAACTGAGAAGTTATAATTTTTATATATATTACAACATTAATTTTTAGGTTTATAAATATGTTTAATTATTTTAATTTTATTCAAATAGATTTTTTTATATTAAGAAATATATCTGGTTTATTAGTATTTCTTTCTATTAGTATTTCTATATTATGTATATATTGTAGAATTTATGAAAAAAATTTTAAGTTTATATTAACTATATCTTCTCTTATATTTTTTTTAATAATTAGTTTTATATCCAAAAATTTTTTTATATTTTATTTATTTTTTGAAGCTTCATTACTTCCTACTTTATTTTTAATTATATCATGAGGTTATCAACCTGAACGATTGCAAGCAGGATCCTATATAATATTGTATACTGTATTTGCATCTCTTCCTTTATTATTAAGTATTATTTTTTTTTATTTTTATTATAACACGATAAATTTATTTTTATTAAAATTAAATAGAATTTTAATTAATAGTAGTGGGTTATTATTGTTATTTATTTTAGCTTTTTTAGTTAAGCTTCCTATATATTCAATACATCTTTGGCTTCCTAAGGCTCATGTAGAGGCACCATTAAGAGGTTCAATAATTTTAGCAGGAGTTTTATTAAAATTAGGAGGTTATGGATTATATTTAATTAATTATATTTTTAAGTTATATATAGGAATATTTATATATTTATTAATTTTTTTATCAATATGAGGGGGTTTTTTAGCTAGTATAATATGTTTACAACAAGAAGATATAAAAGCTTTAGTTGCTTATTCTTCTGTAGCTCATATAAGATTAGTAATTATAGGATTTCTTCTTGATAGAATTTGAGGAAATATTTCTGCTAAATTAACAATATTAGCTCATGGATTTACGTCTTCTGGATTATTTATATTAGTTAATTTAGTATATTTAGGATCAAAAAGTCGAAGTTTTAATATTAGAAAAGGACTATTATCTATTATTCCTAAAATAAGGTTATTATGATTTATTTTAATTATACTTAATATAGCTTTTCCACCATCATTAAATTTTCTTGGTGAATTATTTATTATTCCTTGTTTATTTAATTATAGATTTATTTTATTAATTATTTATGGTATAAGTTTATTTTTATCTGTTTTATATAATATAATTCTTTATGTAAATCTTAATCATGGAAAATTGAGTTGTTTATTAAGCTGTTATGAAATAACAATTATATTAAAATCTAGAAATATACTTAGTTTTTTTATACATATTTTTCCTCAATTATTTTTATTTAAATTATTAATTTTACATTAAATTAATATTAAAATATAAAATACATAAATTTTTATTATAAAAAAACTTGGAAATTTAATAAATATATGTAATTATTTTATATATTATAAATCAAAAATTCTTTTTTTGTCTTATTTTTTATTAAAAATTTAAATTAAGTTATTATAGTTCTATATATTTAATAACCTAAAATCTAAACATAACAATAAATAAAATAACATTAATAACCTAAAATTAATTTACCCTAAAACCTATTAATTTAATTTTTATTTTTCCAAATTTTTTATTCATCGTTTTTCCTGTTCTCTGAAATGAATAGAAATTAGGAATGATAAAATTGATAAAATCTAAATCTCTTTTTTTTCTTTTTTAGTTTGTTTGGAGGTTTTAAAAATAATTTAAAATTAAAATTTATAAAATAATATATAAAATTTTTATTATTTTTATAAATAATATATTTCATAATTAAACCAAATATGGAATAACAATTAATCTATAAAATAAACTACTTTTTCTTTTCCCTTTTATATATTTATCTATATATCCCTCTTTTTAAAAAAATTAAATAAAAATATACTTAAAGATGAAGATCTTAATATTTGATTTACAAAATCAATATTTTTATTAAAATATAAGTATTTTATTTTTAAAAGTAAATAAAGATATTAAAAATTAATAATTTTTTTATTTTCCTTATTTTTTATTATTATATTATCTACCTCATCAATAAATTATAATATATAAAAAAAGTCAAACAACATCTACAAAATGTCAATATCAAGCTGCGGCCAAAAATCCTACATGGTGTGTTGAACTAAAATGATATTTAATATGACGAATTAAACATGTTAATAAAAATGTAGCTCCAATAGCAACATGAAGACCATGAAATCCTGTTCTAAGAAAAAATGTTCTACCATATACACTATCAGCAAATGTAAATGATGTTTCTGTATATTCTGTATATTGAAGATATAAAAAATATAACCCTAAAATAACTGTAAATAATAAAGCATAAAAAGTATTTGTATATTTACCTTTTTCTAAGCTATGATGTGCTCAGGTAATTGAAACTCCAGATAAAAGAAGAACAGCTGTATTAAGTAAAGGAACTTGAAATGGGTTTAAAGGAATAATACCTACAGGTGGTCAAATACTACCAATTTCAAATGAAGGAGCTAATGCCATATGAAAATATGCTCAAAAAATTCCAAAAAAAAAACATACTTCAGATAAAATAAATAATAATATTCCAATTTTTAAACCTTTTGAAACATATGTAGTATGAAATCCTTGATAAGTTGATTCTCGTGTAATATCCCGTCATCAAAAATATGCAATTAAACTTACTAATATTATATTTATAAATGTAATAATATTTGTATTTATTTTTAAATTAAAAATAAAGCCTATAGGTAATCCTAAAATACTAAAAGAAATTAATAAAGGTCATGGACTATATTCTACTAAGTGGAATGGTGTTTTGTGTAAAATAATATTATTATTTTTATATATTATAAATATATAATATTTGTTAGCAGCCGCCGGAAGTACGGGTATTATTGATGTTAATATATTTGAAAAAATTTTTTCGTTGCTATTATATTAACTATATATTATATTATTTTTATTTATGTTGTTTTATTGGCACCATTTTTGAGAATTTCTTCATCTAATTGATTAATTTTATGAGTATTAATAGAAATTAATTTATTTAGTATTATACCTTTATTTACAAAAAGAAAGAGAGGAAGAATATTAAGAGAGAGAATAATAAAATATTTTGTTGTACAAGCTGTTGCAAGATTAATTTTAATAGTAAGCGGAATTAATTTATATATAAATTTAATATTTGAAGAAAATAATAATATCTATTGGCTTATTTTTAGTATAATAGTATTTTTAAAGTTAGGTATTTTTCCTCTATCATTTTGAGTTATTCCTGTATTAAAAGGTGTTAATAGGTTTCTAATTTTTTTTTTATTAGGTCCAATAAAAATTGTTCCATTATATTTAATATATTTTCATTTAAATTTCTATTCTAGAATAATAATAAAATGAATGTTTTATATTATTATTGGAGTTAGTTCAATAATTGTTGGTGCATTAGTAGGAAATAATATAACAGAATTTCGAATAATAATTGGTGCATCATCTATTACACATTCTGGTTGATTTGTTATTGCATCTACTGTTAGTGGATTATTAGTATATTTTTTTTTATATATAGTAAGACTTAGATTTCTATTAATTTCATTAATAAGAAGAAGAATTACAACAACAGCTTTAACTCATTGTATAATAATATTAAGTCTTAGAGGTTTACCTCCATTTTTACTGTTTTATGCAAAATATTTAGTATTTTCTAATATATTATTAATACAAATATCTTTAGTATTTATTATGATTGTTTTATTTAGTGCTATCTTAAGACTTAATGTCTATTTAAAATTTAGTTATAACTTTATTCTAAATTATGTAAAAAATAAGACTTCAAAAATAAAAAAAGATATTATTTATATATTAATTTTTATTTTTTTGTCTTTAGGGACAAGAATTATATTACTTTACTAAAACTAAACTTAATTACAGTTAATTACAAATTACTAAAAGGGTAGGTTTTAAGAATTAATTAATCCTTATAAAATAAAAGAAGTTTTTTATGGCCGAGTTAAAAACAGGCAAAAGATTTTTAATCTTTTTACGGTTTTATAACCT